GAAGGAAGTTTGAGCTTGATGCAAATGGCTAAAATATCTTCTGCTTCATACGATTATCAATCAAATAAAAAGTTATTCTATGTATCAATCCTTACATCTCCTACAACTGGCGGAGTTACAGCAAGTTTTGGTATGTTGGGAGATATCATTATTGCTGAACCTAATGCCCACATTGCGTTTGCGGGGAAAAGAGTAATTGAACAAACATTGAAAAAGACAATACCCGACGGTTCACAAGCGGCTGAGTATTCATTCCATAAGGGCTTATTCGACCCAATCGTACCACGTAATCCTTTAAAAGGTGTTCTGAATGAGTTATTTCAGCTACATGGTTTCCTTCCCTTGAATCAAGGTTAAAAAAAAAATTTAAAAAAGAAGTTAGGTTCAGTTATTTTTATTTGTAGCGAATAAGCATTTAGTTCATTGTAATCAAAAAAACAAAACGAAGAAGATGGTGTTTTATTTGGGAACATCAATTATAAGTGTAGTAAGAGTCAGAAGTTTTGGATAATTACTCCGGATCCATTTTTTATTCTACCTCTCTTCCTGATTAGGAATAAGCATCCCTCTCTTGTCAAGAGAAAAAGAGTTTCTTTCTCCTTCCGAAAAATATGGGAAAGAAAAATAAATAAGAAATCTCAAATCAAATATAAATTTAAGAATATAGAATCAAACCATTGACCGAGAACCCCCTTTTTTTACTAGGAATCCCTTTTTGTTGGATAAGATTGGTTAAAGTCGCGAACTCATAATAAATTCTTTTCTATCTTTTCTTTCAAAAGACCTTTTTTGAAAGAAAAGATAGAAAGAAGATAAGGATAGTAGAAGAAGAATACAATTTCTACATTCCTTATTCCTTGCACTTATTTCTTATTAAGTACTTCATATTTTATCTAATAGATAGACTTATTATAAGATATCTTTATAATTATAATAGGTACAAATATGAAATCGAGGTACCCATTCTATGATAAATTTGAACTTTCCCTCTATTTTTGTTCCTTTAGTGGGCCTAGTCTTTCCGGCAATTGCAATGGCTTCTTTATCTCTTTATGTCCAAAGAAATAAGATTGTCTAAATATGATGGGACAAAATCTCGTCACAACACTGGATCATCATACAGATACTTTTTTTAATGTAATATGGCGGGATATAAAATTTGTGGCCTTTCCGAAAACAAACAGAATGTTATGTATGCGGATGCATAATATACGCTATAACCGCATATATATGCGGTTATAGCTTAATAAATGAACTAATATGAACTAATGAAATTCAAATGATCAGCAAATCTTTTTTGAAAATCATTGAAATATAAACTTAATGTATCTAACCAATTATTCCTAATGGTTCACCGCTAGTTGATGAAAGTTACTTTGGGATCAAGCAAGAAAAGTGAAGTCAAATCCATTCGGGTTATTCTCTCAATTCTAATCGAATGCAACTGGATCTAGTATAGTATGAACTGGCGATCAGAACATATATGGATAGAACTTATACCGGGGTCTCAAAAAACAAGTAATTTTTGCTGGGCCTTTATCCTTTTTTTAGGTTCACTGGGATTCTTAGTGGTTGGAATTTCCAGTTATCTTGGTAGAAATCTTCTATCCATATTTTCGTCTCAGCAAATTATTTTTTTCCCACAAGGGATCGTGATGTCTTTCTATGGGATCGCGGGTCTATTCATTAGTTCTTATTTGTGGTGCACAATTTCATGGAATGTAGGTAGTGGTTATGACCGATTCGATAGAAAAGAAGGGATAATGTGCCTTTTTCGTTGGGGATTTCCTGGAATAAATCGTCGCATTTTTCTTCGTTTCTTTCTTAAAGATATCCAATCAATCAGAATGGAGGCGAGAGAGGGTCTTTTTCCTCGTCGTGTCCTTTATATGGAAATCAGGGGACAGGGAGCCATTCCCTTGACTTGTACTGATGAGAATTTGACTACACGAGAAATTGAACAAAAAGCTGCCGAATTGGCCTATTTCTTGCGCGTACCGATTGAAGTATTTTGAAATGAGCTGAGAATAAATCTCAGCATGAGAGAAGGAACTTACTAATTTTCAGTTTCAAACAACTGAAGCTTATTAAAAATGTTTAATCCAGCAAAAGATGCTATATTCTATTTACTCGTTCCATTGAGGCAGCAGTCCATGTATATTATACATCTCAAAGCAGGAGGACGCATATGGAACAATTTTAATAAAATAGAATCTCACTAATAAAATATCTTAAAAGGATCCCGGTAGGGATGGGTTTTTTGAGTCTTCATAGAAAGGAAGAAATGAAGATGAAATAGGTTTCAATTTGCCTAATTCAGATCTCTGGAATCTGTAAAAAATATTTACTTCTTTTTTTCATTCAAAAAAGGCCCTTCTTCTATGTTCTATTCTCTATCCAAAGACTTCATTATTATACAAAAACAAAAATAGGAAAAGATCCATAGGTTCGATACTTTGTTCTTGTTAGAGTTATAGGCTTTTGTTATATAACTGGTGCTTCATAGAAATCTCAGATAGAATCGACCAATGAAATAGGTTCATTAACAATTCACATCACAGATAAAGAATGAAAAAAAAGAAAGCATCGGCTTCCCTCCCATATCTTGTGTCTATACTCTTTTTGCCCTGGTGGGTTTCTCTATCATTTAATAAATGTCTAGAAACTTGGGTTCTTAGTTGGTGGAATACCGGGCAATCCAAAATCCTTTTGAATGATATTCAAGGGAAAAATGTTCTAGAAAAATTTATGGAATTAGAAGAACTATTTCTTTTGGACGAGATGATAAAGGAGTACTCGGAAACACATATGCAAAGACTTCGTATAGGAGAAACAATACAATTGGTCAAAAGACACAATGAATCTCATTTCCATATCATTTCGCATTTCTCGACAAATCTAATCTGTTTCGCTATTCTAAGTGGTTATTTTGTTCTGGGTAATGAAGAACTTTTCATTCTGAATTCTTGGATTAAGGAATTTATCTCTAACTTAAGTGACACAATCAAAGCTTTTTCGATTCTTTTAATTACTGATTTATGGATCGGATTTCACTCGACCCATGGTTGGGAACTAATGATTAGTTTGATCTACAACGATTTCGGGTTGGCTGAGAATGATCAGATTATATCTGGTCTTGTTTCCACTTTTCCAGTGATTCTAGATACAATTGTGAAATATTGGATCTTCCATTTTTTAAATCGCATATCTCCTTCGCTTGTAGTAATTTATCATTCAATGAATGAATGAAGAATTTCTTAGATTTCTTTATATCAATATCAATCAAATCAGAATTTTTATTCGTGTATTTATTCGTGTATAACGTGTATAAAGTATAAATAAATCATTTGAAATCTTACTTATTCTTTAGACTTATACTTTTTCAATTAAAGGTATTCATACTATATTCCACCAGTACAATTCTTTCAGTACAATCAAGAAAATGGCAAACTTGTTGATAGGTAATTCTACTATCTACCTATCGAATTTATTGTAGAAATTCCGGGATCAATGATTCGACCATGCAAAATAGAAAGACTTTTTCTTGGGTAAAAGAACAGATGACTCGATCCGTTTATGTATCGATCATGATATATGTAATAACTCGAGCATCTATTTCAAATGCATATCCCATTTTTGCGCAGCAGGGTTATGAAAATCCACGAGAAGCAACTGGGCGAATTGTATGTGCCAATTGCCATTTAGCTAATAAACCCGTGGATATTGAAGTTCCGCAAGCTGTACTTCCAGATACTGTATTTGAGGCAGTTGTTCGAATTCCTTATGATATGCAACTGAAACAAGTTCTTGCTAATGGTAAAAAGGGAGCTTTGAATGTAGGAGCTGTTCTTATTTTACCCGAGGGCTTCGAATTAGCCCCCCCTGATCGTATTTCTCCCGAAATGAAAGAAAAGATGGGCAATCTTTCTTTTCAGTGTTATCGTCCTAATAAAAGAAATATTATTGTGATAGGTCCTGTTCCCGGTCAGAAATATAGTGAAATCGTCTTTCCTATTATTTCCCCGGACCCTGCTACGAAAAAAGACATTCACTTCTTAAAATATCCCATATATGTCGGTGGGAACAGAGGAAGGGGTCAGATTTATCCTGATGGTAGCAAGAGTAATAATACAGTTTATAATGCTACATCAGCTGGTATAGTAAGCAGAATAGTACGTAAAGAAAAGGGGGGATATGAAATATCCATAGTTGATACATCAGATGGACGTCAGGTGGTTGATACTATACCTCCAGGACCAGAACTTCTTGTTTCAGAAGGTGAATCCATCAAGCTTGATCAACCATTAACAAGTAATCCAAATATAGGAGGGTTTGGTCAGGGAGACGCAGAAATAGTGCTTCAAGATCCATTACGAGTCCAAGGCCTTCTGTTCTTCTTGGCATCTGTGATTTTGGCACAAATCTTTTTGGTTCTGAAAAAGAAACAGTTTGAAAAGGTTCAGTTGTACGAAATGAATTTCTAGATATAGAGATTCCTTAAAATAAAGTTAGTAAAAGTACAAAAGTTTTATCGATCTATAGAATAATGTATGTTCTATAAGCCTTTTCTTTGTTTGTTTTTTTATACTCTTTTTTCTTTTGCGGGATGTCTGAAACTCATTACTTGTATACAATTTAGAATAATAGAAAAGAAGTATATACATACTAAACGAATAGAATACAAGGCAAGGGCGGGAAAAATGAAAAGAGAAAAAGATTGATATTTGATATAAAGTATTCCAAGACGACACAAGAAAAGTATCTTTCTTGTGTCGTCTTGTATTGGAAGAATCATGATTTTTCTCCTGTTCGCCAAAGATTCTTATTCTTTGTTTTCTTTTCTATTTCTATATAGAATATATAGTTTATTAGTTTAGTATAAAGAGAAAAGGATTTGCAGGATGTTGATGTTTCATACGGATAAATATTGGATTATTCATAAAATAGATGGATTCCTTTTTTCTTGTTGCTTCATATTCATAATATTGACATAATAGTAC